CCGTGTTCTGCCGAACTGAACTAAGAGCGCTTTTTTCTCTTTTTATCTTAATAAAGAAGACAGGGTTCTTTCTTTTTTGAATCCCCAACGCAGTTTTGATATCTATCCTATATCATACTATATAATAGTCAATTCTGTATGTATGTCCAATTGGAATCGACCTCAACGGCTCTCTCCTTACTGCTCGGGGGGGGCAGTAATAGGGATGACAGGATTTGAACCCGTGACATTTTGTACCCAAAACAAACGCGCTACCAAGCTGCGCTACATCCCTTTACAATTGGTCTACAGTGTCATTCTAGAGAATCCCTGTATTGTTTTCCATACCCGTATTTACTCTATTGATATAGACAATTTATCTTGCCATTTCTTTTTTTGGTCTCCTATAACACATAGAAATAGAATATACATATATTAATATAAAAAGAAAAAAACAAGTTTATCTACACATCCAATATTCAACTAGTCATAAATAAAAATAGAAAGAAATTGTTGGCGGAAATGCTCAGTTCAGGCAGAGGGGAAGCATATTTTTTTTTTCTGTTTTAGGAAAGTCAAAATATTATTTACCGAATCATTGTACATTACAATTTGAATTGTGAATTTTTCATATAAAGACAAGTCGTCCTTAACTACAGATACATCCGATCATATATGTATTATAATAAAGAATTCCGAGGGAGGATTTGAAATGCGAGATCTAAAAACATACCTCTCCGCGGCGCCGGTACTAAGTACTATATGGTTCGGGGCTTTAGCAGGTCTATTGATAGAGATTAATCGTTTCTTTCCGGATGCGTTAACATTCCCCTTTTTTTCATTCTAGTTATTGATATGGGAAGGAAGGGATGAAGAAGATTAGAGATACAATCACAGTCAAATATCTGTGACTAATCCCTCTCCCCCTTTCTTTTCTTGTGTGGTTGACCAAAGCGATCTATATTCGTTATACTTAATAGGGAGCCCCCCCTGTTAACTGGGCAACGGGTTGGTTTGCCTTGTTCTTGTCTTTTGGAGACAAGGGTTGGATATGATAGATGTGGTAAGAGAACGAAAAGATTCAAGAAAATAAGGGAAGGGTAAAGATAAGAGAGGAAAGGTTACTTTGGAATGTACCGGCTGTGTTCAAAATCGTGTGAATAATAAAAAAAAGAAATCCGCAGGTACGGATATCTGACTCAAAAGAATCCAAAAAATACGCCTAGTCCATTGGAAAAAAAATACACCTCCGGAAACAGAGGAATCTCTTGCGGAATGGCTACACAGGAAACTGAATAGCTCTATAAACCCAAGAAATCTCCAGCAAAAAAGCTAGAAAATCTAAAAAAAACAAAAAATAGAATCTAAATTGGACCACTCGACTATATCCGCATCCGCCGACGCAAAATGCATTTTTTTATTATTATGTGATTTTACACTGTACAAGACTCAAAAAAACAAAATAGGAGAATCTATTATGTTGATACCGACCGTCCACGAGATGTGGTGGACCCTTTTCTTCATAATTCTGAAGAAAAAAGTACGAATTGTGCATAAGAAAGTCTTACGCCAAACATACCATGTATTAGCAAGAAGGGTATATACAATTGTGGGCACATGCGTGTTTTTCTTCATGTTGACCTGCATACTAGAGGTCACCTATGTCTTCGTCGGAATGCTTCATTCCGGGTACTTGCTCTTTCTTTATTTCCACTGGGGGCGAGTCAAGCCCCTGGTCCTCGCTGTTATACAGCAACGGAGGTTGGATTTGAAGAAAACCCGTCCTTTGATAACGTTTTTAAACAAAAAGCTAGGTTGGTTGTTCTTTCCCAATCGCATTTTTTTTCGAGGAGGAACCCAGGAAGTTCCGATTTTCACTAGAGAGCTCGTTGATATGTTTCTGTATAACATCATCAGCGACCTCCAGCACTTTTTCACTGGAGGTCTTTCCCTATCATCTATACCCTTACCGCCGGGGGGGATTGCCCCAGTCATGAGAGCCTTTCGAATTCAACTTACAACGTTGTTCTTTCGACTACTGGAAATAGTAGTTTATCACTATATACTTGGTAGAATGGCAGAAGACTGGAAAAAGGGATATAGCAAACGCAAGCACTTTGCGTTGAAATATATCACTCTCTTTCTTTTGATAATAATCATCAAGTCAAGGCCAACCAATCCACCCTCGGACAGTCAATTTCCGTTTCAAAGAATTGGATTGGGCGGCATAGTGGCAAACTGGTTTTTTCCCTTTTCTGGGGTGGTTGAAACAAGGGATCGATATTCGCTATACTGAATAGGGATCCAGGCCTGGGAAACGGGTCTGTTTCCCTTTCCCTTTTCGGTTTTGCTTGACAAAAGCGCTCGATATGCGCTATAATGAATAGGGATCCAGGCCTGGGAAACTGGGCTCAGTGCTTGACAAAAGCGATCGAGATGCGCTATAATGAATAGGGATCCAAGGCCTGGGAAACTGGTTTTTTCCCTTTTAGCGATTGACAGATTTGCTCTCTATAAGTTAGACTTAACTTAAGGGGGAGCCCGAACCTTTTTGACTGGTAACCATCTTGGTTTTCCTTGTTCTTTTCTTGGGTAGTTAAGGGATGGAGTCTATGTGGTAAGAATAAGAGAAAGAAAAGAATAAAGAAAAGAAAGGAGCTCGACTGCAGAGAACTTGTCTTCAGGTTACCCTTTTCTTTATAATAGAGTGAAAGCGAAAATGTGCTTTGTAATATGTAATCTATAAGATTACTATCTTGATTGCAACGAAATCTTTCAACCACAAGGAAGTTTATGGCTAAGGGTAAAGATAAGAGAGGAAAGGTTACTTTGGAATGTACCGGCTGTGTTCAAAATCGTGTGAATAATAAAAAAAAGAAATCCGCAGGCATTTACAGATATCTGACTCAAAAGAATCCAAAAAATACGCCTAGTCCATTGGAATTGAGAAAATTCTGTCCCTATTGTAACAAACATACTATTCACGGGGAGATTAAGGAGTAGATCGAACCCAATATCCCGTCTCACCTTTCAAAGCAACAAAAAAAAAAAAGGATTGAAATCCTTAAGGAATCCAAACCGCCTATGCTACCCAGTTCGAAAATCGAGGCACCTAAGCCGCTGGTTTTGAAAACCAAGCCACAGATGCCAACCCCTACTTTCTTTGGAACAAAAGAAACTGACGGAAACCAATAAACCGGAGGAAACAAATACACCTCCGGAAACATAGGAATCTCTTGCGGAATGGCTACACAGGAAACTGAAGAGCTCTAGAAACCCAAGAAATCTCCTTATAACCAAAGCAGGGAAGCTATCATTTTTTTTACCGAAAAGGAGGAACCAAAATATGGTACTGAACAACGTGCCTTTAGGCAACATTTGGTTGTTTATTTGGTGGATGATTCTGAAGAAAAAAATACGCATTTGCCTGAAGAAAGGCTTGCGCAAGACATACCATGTATTAGCGGTCATTGTATACTCAATTACTGGGACATGTCTTTTTTTCTTCATGGTAAGCTCCTTAATGGAGCTACTGGACATCTTCGTGGGAATGCTACAGTCGGGGTACATTCTATTTCTTTATTTCCACTGGTCGGGAGTCAAGCCCTTGGTCCTACCTTTCATACGCCAACTGGGGTCCGAGTTGAAAGAAAACCGTCATTTCATAGCTATATTAACCCAGAAAATAGCTATATTAACCCAGAAACTGGGCTGGTTGCTGTTTCCGAATCGAATTTTTTTTCGAGGAGGAAAGCGGGAAGTTCCGATTTTCACTAGAGAGCTCGTTGATATGTTTCTGTATAACATCATCAGCGACCTCCAGCACTTTTTCACTGGAGGACTTTCCTTAGCCTCAATACCCTTACCGGAGAAAGGGATTGCCCCAGTCATGAAAGCCTTTCGCATTCAAAAGAAAACATTGTTCTTTCGACTACCGGAAATAATAGTTTATCACTATCTACTTGGTAGAATGGCAGAAGACTGGCGAAAGGGGGGATATATCAAACGCAAGCACTTTGTGTTGAAATATATACCGATCTTTCTTATTATTATAATAATAAAGGCCAACCAATCCACCCTTTTTTTTGAAACGGACAGTCTTGTGAATTTCCGTTTCAAAGAATTGGATTGGGCGGATAGTGGGAAACTGGTTTTTTCCCTTTTCTGGGGTGGTTGGGCTTGACAAAAGCTCTATCTATAAGTTAGACTTAACTTAAGAGGGAGCCCGAACCTGTTTGACTGGTAACCATCTTGGTTTTCCTTGTTCTTTTCTTGGGTAGTTAAGGGTTGGAGTCTATGTGGTAAGAATAAGAGAAAGAAAAGAATAAAGAAAAGAAAGGAGCTCGACTGCAGAGAACTTGTCTTCAGGTTACCCTTTTCTTTATAATAGAGTGAAAGCGAAAATGTGCTTTGTAATATGTAATCTATAAGATTACTATCTTGATTGCAACGAAATCTTTCAACCACAAGGAAGTTTATGGCTAAGGGTAAAGATAAGAGAGGAAAGGTTACTTTGGAATGTACCGGCTGTGTTCAAAATCGTGTGAATAATACAGATCTACCTAGTCTACCTAGGAGGAATTTGCCTTTACGCAACATTTGGTTGCAAATTTGGTTGCAAATTCTGAAGAAAAAAACACGCATTTGCCTGAAGAAAGGCTTGCGCAAGACATACCATGTATTAGCGGTCATTGTATACTCAATTACTGGGACATGTCTTTTTTTCTTCATGGTAAGCTCCTTAATGGAGCTACTGGACATCTTCGTGGGAATGCTACAGTCGGGGTACATTCTATTTCTTTATTTCCACTGGTCGGGAGTCAAGCCCTTGGTCCTACCTTTCATACGCCAACTGGGGTCCGAGTTGAAAGAAAACCGTCATTTCATAGCTATATTAACCCAGAAAATAGCTATATTAACCCAGAAACTGGGCTGGTTGCTCTTTCCGAATCGCATTTTTTTTCGAGGAGGAAAGCGGGAGGTCCCTATTTTCACTATAGGGCTCGTAGATAGGTTCCTGT